ATATGAACGTGCTATTTTCAAATCGATTGATAGATAGCCTGATCTGTTCTGATAGATCGAAAGAGTAGGAATTGATAGAGAGGGAATGCATCAATAATAAGGGCATAGCACCTATTTCTATCTATTGATGAGACAACCATCTATTCTTGATCCATCAGAAAGAAATCGATATGTATGTATCTGATGGAGTCTACTACATCGTACGTAGAACGCCCAAGCGCTTTTTAGGCCAGCTCAGTAAGTTCTCTTATCCATCGGTCCTCATGGAGGGAAAAGCCAAAATGTAGTTGTGTTGTTGTTCGCCGCCTCGACGCATTCCCTTCTCTCCCCGGCATCGTCCCACACAGAAAGAAAGAGCGCAGAGCCCCGACCCGACCTGTAGGTCCGCTAACGTAAAGCGAGGAGTTGAGCCTGAACTGGCAAACCGAAGTCACTTTCGGAACCATACTTCCTACAGCTAACACGTGTCCAGTCCAGCGGGAACGCGCAGCGCAAACGAACGTGAGTTGCTATACCGAATCCCCCGCTGGCCATCGGGGACCGAGTGGTAAAGCCATGATCTGCAGGGGAACGGATCACTCATTCTTCCATTGGGGACAGGTGCACGAACGACAACTCCAAACGTCACACATCCGTCGCCTACCTACCGTTTAGGTGGCACCAGCGAGATCCAGCTAAGGTAAGGAACTTCGTATCGCGGCTGCTCCACTCCGCCGCGGTCTCATGAACTGAACTTCGTTGCCTTCCCGCGCGCGAAGCGAATGGGCGCTGTGCTGCGGGTCAGTTTCGGGGCGGGGGGCGAATAGAGACCAGAAGAATGATTCATTTGGATCGACGAGCTTTTTCAGCCCCAAAAAAAACTAAGAATCAATGGAATGTCTGTCTATCCATGAATATCTATTCTGTCTGTATATCTAGGGGATCCCTTTATACATATAAATTTTTTTGATGGCATGATCGCCTAGCTGTAGCCGCATATCAGCTGCGCTCAATATGCGGGATTTCTGTTGGATCAGATCTTTCGCTTTGACGGAAGCTTTTGGACCTAGCGAAAAGGACTTTAAGCCTTCGCGCAAGCAAGCGCGAGAGAAGCAAGCAAAGTAGAAGCTTTGCCAGAAGCAAGACGAGGAAGCGGAGCTGTCGTATAAGCCCCCCGACCGACTGAAATACAACAGTCGCGACCTACTTTGATTCAAAACTAAGGGCGAAGGGTCCAAAGGACACGCAAACGGCTTTCTATCATAGTTGCAAGGGTTCCAAACCTTAACTACTTAAGTAGCAAAGGCTGCTTTCGGTTGGTTTCATAAGGGAGCTGTTCACTACAAGCTATCGGCGCTGTCTTAGATTGAACGGCAATAAGATAAGTCGACGTTCAATCTTCTAAGGCGGGTTTCCGCGGAGAACGGAATAGTATTCGTGTCCAAAGCCCTAGCTTCTAGAGTTCGTTGCTTTTCCCAGGCCGGAGAAGGGCTTATACTGCTCGGCTTTGTTTGATATGTTCATTCGGTACTAATACAAACTATAACTACATAAAAATGGAAGGGCCACTATAGAAGCTAGAAGTAGCCTATAGTAGAGTAGTCGGCCTAACAAAAGCGTCACGACAACATAACATAAAATTTCCCGTTTGAATGTAATCTTAAGTAGGGGGCTTAGGCCGCCCGCCTACCAATCAAAGAGGCTAAGAGTAAGCGTAAGCTCACCCGTAAGCTCTTCGAGCTTCCCTTCATTCGCTTCGCGGGAGCCGCACAGCGCATAGCTGGAAGTCAGAGGGCCCATACTACCTTCCTAACCCCTCGCGCCGAGGGACCGTAGATCGGAAGCGCCTTCTAAATCACCCCATTCATCCGGGAAGGGAAGGGGCCTATGTATTTGCGTGACCCCTGCAGATTTTACCCTATCTACACCCGGAGCCAATCCCCTATCGGTCCTGCCGCCACGCCGCAGAACGGGAGCTCGTGTGGAACCTTTTATTTCTGGCGTAACAGCGGTGGAACATAACAAAATATTACGGTCGCGTAACATAAGGGGCCGGAGGTACGGTAAACTCGGCCAAAATATGACACCAAAAGGGCCCGGCGCGCACAATCCTATTTTATCCGAGTCCGAGTTTACCCATTGCACTTCGGACAGCCGTCCTTAGCATCATAAGGAGGACCCCCCCTTTCGAGGTAAAAAAAAAATGGTAAGGTACATAGGAGGCTGGTCTTTCTCAACGTGGTGTATAGCACGAAAAACCTTTCGATACAAGAAAGGGCCGTTCACATGAAAGAAGAGAAGAGAATCATTCCTTTCTTTCTTCTCTTCTTTCTCTTTCCCCCTCGGGAAAGATAAATAGGGTCTTATGGAGGGAGGGGGAGAAAGGATTGGGCTTACCTATCCCGATAGGACCTCATAAAGGAACGGGAGCTGTTGAGAGGTTCCATATTGCCGAGCCGAAGGGCAGCACTTCTATACGCGATCGTAGTATGTCACGTCGTCTCGTCCCCGCTGCATTGAAGAGTACCTATGCACTATTTCCGGTTCACTGATAAGGAAGATAGAGTTGGGGTGGGGGTCTACGGTGTGATACTCAAGTATGACCGGGGAGATACATGCTAACTATGGGTAGGAAGCAGGAACCATTCTTTAATAAATTTCGGGGAGTTACAGATCTCTTATACTACTATCGATCGACAGAGCGGAACGACTAGAAAAAGAAGTGAAGTTAGAAAGCCGTATGATAGGTGGTAACTATCTTGTACGGTTCGGGGGGAAATCGGCGTACTCCGATCAGTGGGGGGGATCTTTGGCTCTATCGAACATACAGGGAATTGGAGGTAGCATTCTACCGATGTTAAGTCATGGACTGGTTCCTTCAGCCCTTTTTCTATGTGTTGGTGTTCTATATGACCGACATAAGACTCGACTTGTTAGATATTACGGAGGTTCAGTGAGCACCATGCCGAATCTCTCTACCATTTCCTTCTCTTCCACTTTGGCCAATATGAGTTCACCTGGTACTAGCAGCTTTATCGGGGAATTTCCCATCTTAGTAGGAGCTTTCCAAAGAAATAGCTTAGTAGCCACATTAGCTGCGCTTGGGATGATTTTAGGCGCGGCGTATTCCCTTTGGCTATATAATCGTTTGGTTTCTGGAAATTTAAAACCCGATTTCCTCCATAAATTCTCCGATCCAAATGGCAGAGAAGTTTCCATATTTATACCTTTTCTTGTTGGAGGGGCGACCGTCCGTTGAACTACCAAAGAAAAAAGGGTAAACCAATGTGATCATGACATTGTTGGTGCTTGCGATGGGACGGATGCGACTTCCCTCAGTTGGTTTGGGTGGCATAGCCCGTTGCAGAAGTCCCCCCCTTTTTTTTTATCCATTTCTTTAGTTTAGTCTTTAGGTAGCCAAAGCTTGACTTTACTAATAAAATAAGGCTCGCGCAGGGGCGCTCACGTTTTTTGGCTGAGCCGTATCTTGGGACCGAGATAAAGAAAGGACGGGGGGCAACCATGCATGGTACTTCTCGCCCGTGTCTCCGAGGGACAGTTGAACGAGCGATTCATGAATGCTGCCGGGTTGGACGAGCCAATAACTCGAACGCGTTCGGTCTGTTTTTTGAGCAAGAATCACAGCGTTACCTTACCTTCACCATGATACGGACTCCAAGTTCTTATGGCAGAGCACGAGGAGATTTATCATCAATATGATGATTGGAATGGAAACCAGAAGCACGACCGGGGTCTTCGTGGTCCAAGATAATACATCAATAACAGTAACATAAGCATGAGACTTTTTGGTAGTACCGGTGAACCAGATGGCCGCGGCGATGGAATCTGGGACGGAGGACTCGTAGTATCTCTCTAGATCTGGCAAAAGTGAAAGACCCATTCGAATGAGGGCTAACCTGACCGCTGAGCCCACCCCGGCCTCGCGGGGCGGGCCCCCGTGGTTGCGAGCTGGAGCTGCCATAGCTTATGGCTAGAGCAATGGGAGTGGGGGCCCCAGCGGAGAGAACAGTAAGTAAGGAGAACGAGCGCTCCGCCGGGCGGCAGGAGCAGCGGGCAAGTGCTTGGTAGGCCAACAGCCCAGTGAACCGGGCGGGGCACTCGACGAAAGGGGAGCACACTGAGCAAGTACGATAAATTTTCCCCGCTCCACTTTCAAGGACCACTACGGGAGGTCAAAGCAAGGTAGCTTGCTTACTTAGTGCTTGCGCTAAGGACCTATGTAAGTCGGGACTCGTCCCCGGTCAATATTGGATCAAAGAATAGGGGGCCGTAGCACTGACCTCTTTTTTTATTGATTCAATACAATAGGGGAAAAGATCGTACAGTTCCCTACCCTCTCAAGGGATCCTCCGCGCGCTGGGCATACCTCTTCTGTGCGTCTTTCTCGTGGCGGTAACAGAACAACAGGGAAAGACCCGGCGACCTGCCCAGGGCCCGAGGGCGAGCTTTATTTAAGAGAGAATGGGGAGTGAATCGAAAGGCTTCCGTTTCCCTTCTTGGTTTTGGGGCTCTCGGGCTCCTCTCGATCTTATTCGTAGTTGGGAAAGGGGAAGGAGTCTAAATCGATGGACATTAATGAACCATCATTGATGGACGTTGCACATGACACGATCAATTCGACTCAAGGTCCGGCGCTAATAGAAGTAGCTGACTCTCCTAGTAGCGAAGGAAAAGGGCAGTACTTTTTTCCAAGCTACCTTGAACAGACTCTTAAAGGTTAGGTTACTACCTGCCTCTACGGAAGAGGTGTACTTTGTACCGCCCGGAGGTCATATAGATCGAAACCCAGAGCGATAAGAACGAAAGTTCTACCTACCCACAGCTACAACTACTGGCGCTTCAAAAGGCTTAGATTCTAAGGGCGCTACTGAAAGCCTTTTTTTAGGTCGTGTAATAGGACCTCGAAAGCCTTTGGTACTTCGGTAGGGCGAGCAGCCCTTAAACCAAAAAATGGGTTCAATTGCATTGCCTTAGCGCAAGCACTAAGTAAGAAAGGTAGCTTCTCAAAGATTTGCCCAGCCCACGCAAGAGCGCTTATGTCATGTCATATGGGAACTCATGGCCGGAAACAATCCTGGTAGGAATAATAAGAATCAAAGTCCAGGTTGGTTGGTGAGCCTAGTGATAGGAGACTATCTAGCTTGGTTCGGAGAGCACTTGTTGGGTTAAATATTTTTTTGTCGCTAAATGTTACGGCCTAAATGCTGAACTATTGACCCTACTTGTTCGGATGGGTGTTCACCCCAAAGTCTTCCCGGATTGCATGCATACATCCGTAAGTAACTTAGTGCAACATGGCAAATTTCATTGAGAGGAATCAGCAAAGAAAAGAAAAACGGGTCAACATCTTAATGTGTATTTGAGGACTGAGGAGTGTCCACACGAGTTCGTTGAGGTGTCTACACAGGGAGTTTACTTGCTTACTTGTTAGAGAGAGGGATTCTTAACTTCCAAATGAAACTCCATTTATAAAAATATAGGGAACCAGAATCAATGCACAAATTGAAGGCAGACTTGACAGAAAAAAGGCCATTAGGAGAGGGACCCAAAAGAAAAGTCTCCTGCATTTCATTTCCAAAACCTGTAGGAGTATTTATGATCAGAGATAGCACATCAGTACTCACAACCTCTCTAAGCTTATCAAGATTCCATTGACCCTCAATGAGATAATAAGCCACTAACTCATCCATATTGAAAAAATAAGTGGGAATAGTATTCAACTCCAAAAGAAGCCTGCTGCCAACCCAGAAAAAGTAAAAAATCTGAGACTTCTACCATTTCCAACCCTCCAAAAAAAAACCTGCTGCAAGACCTCAGAACCATAGAGAATACTTTTCCAAGTACTGGAAGAAGCAGAAGGAAACTCAGCATTAGGATCAAAGCTGCAAGTCCCGAAAAAGTACTTTTTCCTGAACATTGAAGCCCAAAGCCCTTGGTCCTGATTTGTGATCCTCCAACTAGCTTTAGCTAAAAGAGCTTGATTCATGTAACTCGCTTTTTTAATCCCAGGACCCCAAACTGCTTAGGTCTACAAACTTTGTCCCATCTAACCAAATGAGGTTTAGATTGAGTGCCCCCTTTCTATTGATTTTTTTAATGTCCTCACAAGTTCCCACAGGAAGCTTAGCTGTCTGCATGGTGTAGATAGGTACTGCAGATGTCACAGCTTGAATCAAGGTCAATCCACCTGCCATAGATAAGAGCTGACTTTTCCAAGTGGCTTGAACTTTGTCCACAACTGCCCGCTTTGGTGACTCTGGATTGTACCAGAGGAACTCTAAGGAATGAGAAGTCAAGGGAGAGCCACATATATTGCGGATTTCAATAGCAAGACCATCATCCGTATTTGGAGAACAATAAAGGCTAGACTTATCAAAGTTTACCTGTTTTCCAGAGGCTTTACAAAATTCATCAAGGCAATTTTTCATGATGGAAGCTTGTTGCTTAGAGGCCTCCCAATAAGATCATCCGCAAAGAAAAGGTGTGAGATCAAAGGTCCAGATCTCGCAGCCCTAACAGCCCTCCACTGCTTCCCCAAGACCTTATGAGAAATTAAATGACCATGCAAAGAAAAAAAAACTAGAATATCCTATGTCTAGGACTCTTCTTGATTCGTAGGAGAAAGAAAGTCCCGTGCAAGAACCAGAATTCCCACTTTCACCCGCTTTGCCGGGCTATCCCACGAAGATCCATAATAGGAAAGATAGATCAAGAAAGAACGTAGCCTCGGCCACCGTCGAAGTTTAGTAGTCTTTTCCAGGAAGCTGAGAATTGTTAGGAAGTCTTTACATCTCCTGAGTTGTTCTAATGCAAGGGTGAGCGAATCTAGCTAAATTGGGGACCAGCTTAGCTTCTTGCCAAAAATAGAGACCAGCAGAGCAACCTATCCGTATTAGTCAGGCAGTGAAAGCAATAACAGAATTTCCCGTAGTTGGATCATCCAGTTTCTCATTCTCATGCCATCGGTACACTAAAAAATAGGAATTCGTTTAATTGGTCTGAGATGTCCTTATCTTTCTATCCTGGTTAGAACATGGGGCATTAAAGCGCCTGGCAAGGCTTTCTAAAGTAAATCCACTGAATGAGCTGATCTCGCCAGCTCTATCTGAGTAGTTTGGTTGGTCAGAGGCACGAACAAGTGAGTTTGGCGTTATGTTTTTTTTGGGTAGCTATAAATAGGAGCATTCTTTCTTTCGTAGTCGGTAGGGTGAGCGAACTGCCTCCCGTCTCAGTTGCTGCATCTGCTGCTATTGGTATTGATATAAGGGGTACAACTGGCCTTCTTCTGACAGGTTGAATCTTAAAAGACTACGGCATGACAAAGCAAACAAAAAGATAGAAAGGATCCGCCAAAAATGATAGAGAAGAGAAGAAATAGGCTCAGACGCACCCCATCCATCCATACGACACGATAGCTTCAGCAAAGAGTAGAAGAGCTATAATACGTTGAGTCTCAATGTAGGCGGTTTGCCTTGCTGTTTCTTTGTCTCGAGGCAACGAAGTAGCTGAAACGAAGGGTAGTTTACTTGCCTGGCTCCAATAGTTCTACTAAGCTATCAATAGAAGGTTCTGAAAAAGAGGGTTGTGTAACGAGTGGAACGGGTCTTACTAGCGGCTTAGCCTTGTTTGCTGTGTGGCAAAGCAAATAATAGATCTTGGCCGATCTTTCATAACCGATATTCGACCTGCGCATAAGAGACACAAATGCGCCCTTATCCAGGGATAATCCTTGAGGCGGAACTTCCGAGGCCAACAAAGAAGACAAATACCTCTCCTTAAAGCAAACAGGCTACTCCCTCGGTACCATACTTCTAGTGACCTCGGCACCTTTCTTCTATCGATTCTGTCATTACCAACCCTTGCCATTTAAAGTAGTATGATTTCAACTGCCAAAAGGAAAAAAAGAACGCGCTGCACGCGACCTGTGAGCGACTAAGGGTTTCTGTTCTGGTCTGGGGCCGCCGTCACGGTGGTTTCCGTCCGGTTTTCCGGTATTTCTGAGTTCAAAATCCTGTTCTCGTCGTGTGGGTTGGCTTGGAATGGCTTATTTCTCTCCAGGAGAAGAAGGGCGGCACCGAAGAAAGTAAAGGTGTTCGAGCGAGAGTTCCGTGTGAAGAGGGGCCGAAGGCGAAGCAGTGAAGTGGGGCTGTCTAATGAGATGTCTACTACTACAGGTCTTGTTTCCATACCATCCATGGCTGGAAGAAGAGGACTTGGCTTGGATTCGAGGGCGAATCCTTCTCAAAATGATGCGGAGCAGTTACTAGAGAAATTGGATCGGCGCAAGCCTCCACCAATGCAATGTCAAAAAGACATTAAATCGAACTTCTTTTTAAAGGTTCTTGTCTTTCCTTTTTCATCTTGAAACGAGAATCAATAAGGGGAGATGCCATCTGTTGCGAGCAAGCGAAGAGCCGGACATCACTTCGTCCCCTTTCATAGTCTCTTTCTTCACGTCGAGCTACTTCGCCCTTTAGTACCATAGGTTCTGAAAGAAAGATGTGTGACTCCCCATTTACTAAGAGGCTGCCGTTTGTTCTCATTGATTCGACTCGAAAGACAAAGGAACTATTATCATTCCCAGAGGTTGGTGTCCCGAAGCAAAGGTAGGTGTCAGTAAACCGTGCATAAAGTGAGGCTATGGATACGGAGTCCCTCAATTAAGCCGATTTGGGCACCGGAGAGAAGGACCTAAGTTGGAGCGTTCCATTGAGCTGGTTGAAGTATTCCTTTTATGACTACGACCCCGCCCGCCATGTGTGGAATACCTATTAACATCTGATCAAAGCATAGATGGCTTCTGGAGCATCAAAATAGGCATCGAAAGACGTTTAAGGAGAGGCATAAGCTTTACGACGCGAGTAGCTCAAGTTTGGATAGAAAGGTGGGGCGAGAGGTTACATTCGATTAAGAACGAAAAGAGAGAGATGGGAACTATCGAACAGAGTCTACTTTCCTGGGAATTTGAATAGGAACCTAGGTTTCAATCATAATTCGACATTACTTCGAAACCTCTCCCCAATGGTCGAGCAACTAAACTACCTTCATTCGGCGCAGTGTTGTGACTTTGAAAGCCGAAGGTTGGGAAAGTTAGGGATCCACACGGGTTGAACGAAGAGAGGAGAGAGAAAGACGATCGAGTCTACTTTCTCGTGGTTTAGAGAGGAAAAACTATGCGGCTCATCATCTGATTCAACTTACCTTCTTTTTTGCTGTTCCATTACTACATGTAAATCACCACTTTTGGTATCTTTCGTCCCTTAGTAGGTTTGGAAAATCTCCCTAGATATTTGCCAAACCGCACAATTGGAAGGGAAAGTGCCAGGGAATCACGCAAAGCATTCGGGCAGTTGGCACTAAAAAACAAAGAACTCTTCTCAAAATTCACAAGTTGACCCGGAAAAAATATCCTTAACGCAGTTTACTTCCTCCCTGTTAGCCTTACAGAATAATATTGAATCATCGGCAAACAAAAGATGCGAAATGGCGTGGATCCTAATAAACCGACTCTTTTACCGGTTCCTATATCTTTGACTCGTCGGGGGCTACCGCGGACCATTCCACCTTATCTATAGGTCGATGATCCGATCTGGAGGTCCGAAGGTGGTGAAATGTTACTTATCTTTCTTCTCTTTGTATAGGATCATTCTCCTAGCAAAACTAATTGATAAGACAACATTTTCATCGATTGTGACTCCTGCTCAGGACATGCATCGTGTCTATTCAACGATATCGCGGATGAAGGAAAATGTGGTGCCCTTGTTAGCCCGGTACATCCCATGGTTTCGACGCATACTATTATACCAAGGCATGTCGTGGGAACCAACCTGGAAGACCGTTCCAACTATGTCACAGGCTAATGAGAAGCTTAAGTCAGGAGCCTCTCAACTTGGGCCCAAGTTTCATGGACCTTATAAGTCCTGTTTCCCATGCCTGATGTTTGAGATGTCAGCTTACGCGTTCCTCGTACAGTTTATTTTCTCGTACGGTGAACAGTGGTCCTCTGGCATATTGTGGCCATCTCGGGTTCGCTTCGCGGGGGACAAGAACAAAAAAATGTTCTCGGGCTCTGATCTGGACTATTACGAAAAATATATTGGTCCATCACTGCCCCACCCGGAGCAACTCGAGATTCCGCCTGTAACTGGTCGTCTAGGTCAGACGATTGAGCAGGGCACCAAGAGGGGGGTATTCGCCATTGCCAATTACATCAATCAAAGACTTCTGAAGCCAGTCCATGATTGGCTTCAGAAGGTCTTGCGACCTTTGCCGATGGACGGTACCTTTAACCAGCAGCGACCTCTTGATCGTCTAATTGGGTCGACATGTTGTCACTGCTTTGATCTTAAGTCAGCAACCGATAGGTGGCCGTTATCTTTAATGTTCGAAGTTATGTGTCACATGTTTGATCGCCGTTTCGCGCCGGGAGTTGTCAACTCTTCCCTAGGTGCAGACATATTTGATGTGCCCTTCGTTAAGAAGAAGAGGTCATCAGTATCCTTTGTGACCGGGCAGCCACTGGGGTACTACTCCTCTTGGCCTCTGTTCGCACTCACTCATCACTTTGTGGTGTGGTGGTGTGCGCAGCAGGTTCATCCTGGTCGACGCTTTGATAAGTACGCAGTGCTTGGCGATGACGTCATAATTTGTGACGATCTCGTCGCTGAGAAATACAAGGAGGTCCTGGATTTACTTGAGGCCAAGATTTCTGTACGTAAATCGTTGATCTCGCATTCTGGGACTGGTGAGTTTGCTAAGAGATTTTGTGTTCGGGGTCTGGCGGTCGATTTGTCGCCGGCCTCAGCACAAGCCCTAACTAACTTTTATCATCCTTATGGCCTTATGGCTATAAATAATAGGTATCAGATACGCAGGGTTTGGTTTCAACCCTGTGCAGGATAGGTGGTATGGATTATAAGTCTATTAGTAAGATAGACCACCACTTGAGCCTGCTATATTTACGGCTCAAGGCCATGTATGATCGGCCGCATAAGTCCTCCCCTTGCCGTAATATGGAATGGTGGTTGGGACGGGGTCGCCCTCTCGATCCTTATGCTTGGATTGACTACCTTCGGGAGTTTTCCAAACCTCGAGATCTCAAACTGGCACCTGAAGAGTGCTATTTGCACTTCAAGGTTCAAGAATTCGAGGAATACTAAACTCGTCGTCAGTGGGTATCGGGGTGGCTCAAGTATGTGAAATGGTGCTACGGTACTGCTCTGTCGCCAGATGTCACCATAGACTTTTTTTTTAATGCCCCTGTAGTATCGAATGATTTTCTTGTTAGATCGACGGATCCCAACTTGGTCCGTTTCGGTCTAATGTGGAAGCTTTTTGATATGATAGCGCTCCATAATAGGGCGCCGTCTAAGGTCGGTATACTGACTCCTGGGCGCTACAGTGGTGAAGGATTTTGGCTTCTTGGTGGAGTCGATGGTACAGAATTCTTAGTCTGGTCCGTGGACCTAACACAGCCCCGGGCTGGGAATGGGGATAGTTAAATTTTAACTTCCCCAACAATGGGGACGGAGAAAACTCCGTCTTCACGACGGGGGGGGCTGTCCATAATGTAGTAAGACTGCGTGGTTAGCAGTCTTACACCCCCAAACAAAAAATGAAAAAAAAAAAGAAAGACTTATAATCAAGTTTGTTTCTGAGAGGATTCAAGTCATGAACAAAGCAAACACAACCGGAAAGACAGGGATGAGGCAGGTTTCAACACTTGAATAGGAGATTTACCACTTAGAACGGGCATACGATTAATCAAATAAAATGCAGTTAAGACAGCTTCTTACCAGTATTTGGTACCTTCATCTCGGTGAGAAGAGCACGGGTAACCTCCAAAGATGCCGCTCAGCTACTCGGGTATATGGGCAGGTAGTTTGAGAGTAAATCTCTTGTTTCTGCAGATAATAAAGTTCTTGGAGAACTATTCTCCCCGATCTAAAAATCTTTACATTTATACCACACTGAGTTTTTTATCATCTTATGAAAAAACCGGAAAATCAACGGTAGTTTACTTTCTTAGTGTGAAGCGCTAAGGTTCTGAAAGAAAACCTCTTTTATATTCCCAGTAGAACGAAAAGGAGGCGTACGTAAGGAGAGCACCTTTAGCATTTTAAGATTTTTTCTTTGCGTTGATAGAAATGAGTTGGGCATTGGCTTCAATCATGGGCAGGTCAAGGATATCATCTTATCTCCAAAAGAGAGAAATATTGGCATCCGAGCGAGATGTTCGACATTCATCCATCCATACGCAATCTCCACTTCCATTTTGATACATAGTGGGCCCAGAGGATAGGATGACAACCAAAGACTAAAGCCCGGTCTGAGCAAGATCGTCGAGACGCCTACGCGTGAGGCCATTGCTGACGCCCCTTGCATTCCAAACAATAAAAATTGTGGGGGTGGTAATATATTTCCAAGTTTGGATTGTGCCCTAGTAGTCGCGCTCTTGCCCGGGTGCTGCCATTTGTTTGCCTTGTTCGGAGGCTCCGGTTGTTCAAGAACAGGAGCTTGGGGATTGTTATCTGGTTCAAGCTCTTTGCCCCGAGGAACATCTTCAATGGTTTGCATGTCAGCAGCAGCAACATCTGAATCACGAAGGCTAACTTCAGTGGTTGGTGCTAACCGTATTGGTAGCATTGGTTCTTGGAACATAGGCCATTCTCGGTGACGGGTTGACACCGGGTTCCCGCCACTTTGCATTCGTGACGGGCATGACCTTGTCGTCCGCAATGCGTGTAGAACTTAGCTTAGGTAAAAAAAAAAAAGAAACTATTTATTGCGTAGATCCAATCAAAACACGACTTGGGAGGTTTTCATAACTCTAACAAGTAAGCAAGTTCTTTCAGAACCTTGTACAGTTTCATATGAATTTGCTATCTAATCTTCGTTTGCCTAGCTGCCGATTGCTAGAACTTCCAGCGCTAAGGAAAGACGGAGATAACTCTATCCTAGCTACGCTACCCGAAGTAGAGAAACCTAAAAATAACAGAATACCTGCCAAAAGCCTCACCTCGGTAAACCTTTTGAATACAGATCGTCGAGCCGCCGACAACTCCCAGGGTTCACTAAAACAGGGGTACTCCGCGAAAGACTATTGAGTGACCCGTCGAGCTGATCCGACACCAAGTGGGCCGCACCTCTTTTGACTCAATATGAAACAAAAAGGTGTTCCTTTAATCCCGAAAGTAGTCCTTTAGATAGGTTTCTCACCGGTCGCAGAAACTCTTTAAAGAACAAAGCTTCCCTAAAGCGTGGCATCCGGATCGGGGTACCCCGGCACGAAGACCGGCCCCTCTTTTCGGTGACGACTTTCCGCGGGAAAACGGCCCGGCGGGGATGCCGGGATACGGCCCTGCCCTAGCGGCCGCGACTGGGTGGCCCCGGGGCACCGCCGTTGCCACGGAGCATGGGAAGGACGCGCGGCGATCACCCCGAAAACCTTCGCTTGCTTGGAGGAATCCATTCTCGCGAACAAACACAACCGGCGAGCAGAGCCAACCCCAACCATTACAGTCATGAGACGCGCGGGCGGATAGAAATGCCTATAGATGAGGTAGGCGAGGGCAGCTTACCGGCAAAGGGCGCGTATGGTAGTCTCTTTTTTTATGAGAACGGGAAGGGCAATTGACTGCAACGTTTTTCGGCCTGGGGCAACCGGAGGGAGACAGCACGGGGCAAAGGGCGGAGCTTCGAGTGAGGGCTGTCGAAGATCAAAGAATCAAGTCACATTTTTTGCTTGCTATAAGCGGACTGCAGTCAGCCGCTTCCCCTGTAGTCGTCAGCTCGTTCTTGACAGATCCGATCGGGTGTTCATAGTCTGGAGTAAAAGGATTCGAACCTTTGCATGCCGGTACCAAAAACCGATGCCTTACCACTTGGCTATACTCCATACGGCCTGTTTTGGACGGTAGAACGAGGAGAGGGGGAAGGGAGAAGCACGGCTCGAAGAACGAACCGAGCCGTGCAAGGACGCGGGGATATAGCAAGTAAGCAGCAAGGTTCTCCCTTTAGGACCGACTACAACAAGCTCGCGACTCTAATAGAATAGAAAGAAACGGTAAGCTCTCTGCTCTATTTGCTTGAAGTGCTATGCCTATCAAACAAAGTAGGCGAACGCTTCTGTAACCCCTTAGACTCGTTACGCTGTTCGACTGAATTTGTTGGCTCCGCGTCCACCGAAAGTAGGTAACCTTCGTCACCGTCAGCATTTGGTACTCTCTCGATAGCTTCAATAGTTCACTGAAAGCCTTTGGTGTAATGGGCCGCAAGCCCTTCAAAAAAACAAAATAATAAAGGCTTGGTTGCGGGAACCGACGGTGACGAAGGTTACCGGGCCGATGCGGCCGGTTACCGGGAAACGACGTTCCCTTTGTAAAGTAGGCTTTTTGATAACTAATTAGAGTTGACATGAAATGGATCACGGAAGAAGACGTATCTGATGAATGAATGATTCAATCCCCTCCCACCCACACGATTCCTCTATGGAAGGGGTTCCCCTTCCTCTATGTGAGGTGGGGCGTACGTAAGAGCGGAACCTAGATAGAACGCGGAGTGCCGGCCCCGGCCGCCGATACAGTTACCATGCTTACCAGCTCTTACCATTGCTGCCTATAGATATAGATGGAAGGGAAGGTAGCTTGCTTCTCTTCTCCTAGGCTACTGCACATCTTATTCGCGAAGAAAAGGCAGCGAGCGGTTCTTCGCTTAGTAGACCTACCGGCCGCCGGACGACGACCGCTTCTTGTTCTCGTCCAGCCGCTTCTTTTTATTTTCTTATTATTTAGAATAAATCCTAGACTAAAGAAGAAGCTCCTGAATCAGCGCAGGGCCAAATCAGCAGCAGGAGAACTGTACGAACCTGACGTGACGCCGGTTACTTTCTCAGGGCTCCGCAGGGGGTCAAATTTATAATGAAGCGAAGGTCCCCCTTACTCCCTATTCTCTCTTAAAGCTTTATAAAGCTCGGGGTTGGTTAAGAACTATTGACTGTAAACCATAGCAGTTACAGTCACTCAATGCAAATGTTCGCCTTTGGAATGAAGATGGATGAGCAGGCACTTGAGCCTGGAACTGATGAAATTAGGGGAAAACATGGAACCGGTCACTATACTAGGGGGGCGAGACATGACCGCGACTTAAGATTCAAGTACCGTTGAAAAGACTAAAGGAACGGGGGGGGGAATGACTACCTGTAATAAAGCGCAGGCTAAGGCTAATACGAGCCGACCAGAAGAAGCAAGGCTTAGATTACCAGATCCTGGACACAATCTTCCTAGAGATGGAGAGCCCCTTGCCTCGCCTTCTTGCTTGCTTACCTAGCTCTTGTCTTAGTTACTTTTCCTCTTTTCTAGGTTTTTTTCTGAGTGTTAAAACGGTAGATTTTTCATTTGCCAATGAATTCCCCCTTCGTACTACCAAAAAATGAGATTCTTGGCTAGAAGAAAGGCTCTGTGACATGGACCCCCAGCCCGGTCGGTCGCCCACCTAACAGATGATGAGATTCTCGATCGGTTTGATCCAATTTTAAAAAGTCTTTCTCATTATTCAGAACAGTGGAGCTTTCGATCAAGATGTTCTCGCCTCCCCCGTTCGGGCTCTCGCTCGAATCGGAACGGAACCTTTATGCGTTGGTAGGCTTTCAACTCAATATAATAGCCTACCTGCGCCAATAAAAGAGAAAGTTTTCGCATGGGCTCATCATCTGATGCAGAACTTATTTCATAACCACCATCCATCACCAATCACATTCCACATCCCACTTAACTTTCAGTGCCTCGGGCAGCCTCCTCTATAAAGGCATTCCAGCTTCAGAGGCAGGTGAGCCGGGTCAGGAAGGAGTTTGACTGCTGGGATCGAATCGGATCCTACTCGAAGCACTCCACCACGAATAAGAGTCTCCGGGTTGGATAGGCAGTAGAGATCGGAACTTCTATCTGTAGGGTGGGCTTTCAAGACATAAATGCACTACTCCATCTGGAAGGGGCTTTTTACTCGTGGTCGTGGGGAAAGAGAAGAACCGGCCAGAAGGGAGTAAAAAAATCAATGGATAAAATCCCTTCTGGCAGACTCTATGTCTGGGTCTTATTCTATCTCAACTCGGATTAGGAAGAGTGCCCTTGAACTACCATAATAAACAATACAAGAAAAAAATGGATTTTACTGCGGAGTAAAAAAAAAAGAGGGGGAAGAGGAGATTAAGGATAGTCACTCCACTCCATGGATAGTGAACACAGATTCTTGTTTCATTTTCAAAGGTCGAAAACGCGGGCTGCTGGTGGGGCTGTGCCCATTCTCCCTCTTCTTCCGCTTTACAACCGGAATAAGGAACCTTAGAATTAACCCTACCTGTCGATGAAAAAAAGGGATTTGAGAGCTAGCGAATCGGAAATTTTTTTATGAAATGTCCTACTACTGCCCGAGCTTTCCGATCAACCAATCCCCTATTTCAAAGACATCCCCTTGTTAGGTAGGGCCAGGGATCACTAATTAGTCGAATGAGCCCATCTATCCCTCTGGCCTATCATTTATTGGTCGATCCGGCTGGCGGCTCCTGCGTCTCCCGCGTCTCCGCTCCGCGGGGCCCCTTCATACAAGTTTGTTGCTACGAGTCCCTCTAGTCGAATCAATAATCAATAGAAGTTTACTGACCTGGCTCTTCAATCGACGATATAATGCTCCCTCTTAGTAGCAGATGCCCATGCTTTGATTCGAAAGCCCTAGCCAGCCCCAGTAAGATCGGAGTATTGAATTTATCCTCCCTTCAGTCCAGTTTGAACCCGTCCCAGCAACGAACACCTTCCTAATGCAAGGTGAGGCTCTGCCCTTCCACTAGAATCCACTCCGGGTCGGGGGAGCCGCTAGTCCAACTTCTTGAGCAGCCGAGATATTGAACAAAGGAATTCCTTGGCCTCACCCGGAGATGAGAGGGAAGGTCGATTTTACTCGAATCCTGGACCTGATCTATAATCCACCCGTCTTCCCCAGTCCCTGAAAGCCCCCCCGGGGCTAGCCCTCTTTCTCAACTCGAGTCTTAAGCTCAACGGCTTTCATCGTTGACGAACACCTGCGCTAATAAGACAAAGAAGGGGGGAGTCTATGCCTTGAATGATTCAGTATGAGTAACAACGAATTTATGGAATAAGAGATCAAGAGACGGATAGGGGGGAATGGCCTATCCATAATTGGTGTACCTTCCGTCACGGAGCTCTCAACTGAGTTGTTTAGGTTCTGGAATTCCATCTCTAGTTGGGTTCGAAGGTTATAAAATGTGGTGCGGGTTCATCTCTCTCGACCAGTTCCGGTTCAAGGGAAGGGTGATCGAGGGGACCAGACTTTAGATCTCTTTCTTCTCGGAGGTTTTTTTCGTATCAAGAGTGTGTTGGGGGGGCCAGGGAAGACTGATTGGATCGAGAGGCGATGCCTATGCCTCTTCTTTATCGATAGGATTCCCATCATTTGCAGTCTCCGGCCAAGGAGACAGGGCGAGGCCCCGAACATGTTCTATCACCTTCGGTGTCTCCATCTGTGATTAGTAATCTAAATCCGCTTTTCCTATTCACTAGCACACTGCGCGCTACAACTAGCAGCCCCCTTACTAGTGGGGTAAAACGCTAGCGCGCTAGCTAGCTACTTATAGTTATAACCCCTACTTTCTTATTTATAGGATATTTGAAGAAGCCTGCTGAAAAACGGAAGCGCGCTAGCGCGCAACGGCGGAAAAGCCAGCAACTTGTTAGGAGTAGGGTTTGACTTGCCCCTTTCTTATTATTAGTAAGATACGTTCGGAGCCCTATACAGGGGGCTGCTTGCTGCTCGCCCCTATCTCTAAAGGGGCTTATGCACTCCACTCGTTACCACTAAACGACGAAGCCGGGAGCGGAAGGAGGGATTTGAACCCTCAACCTCAGCCTTGGCAAGGCTATGCTCTACCATTAAGCTATTTCCGCCAGCTACGGTAGTGGCGAAGCACTACTGAGCAATTCACGTATCACTTGATATGGACGACTTCCATTTTTCCGCCGGACCACACTCTTGACCTCCGATCGAGCTACGAGCACGAGTAGGTAGGCGCCTATGGGGGTTTGGGCTGGGAAGGAAGGGCAGTTACGCTGCTCCTCTTTTTTTTTTGCTTCGCGCCAGATGAGATGATGATTAGTGGGTCAGGTCCAGTGTGTGCTCTTGATCACAATCATTAAATTTTAGGGGACTGCCCTTTCAATCAATCTCCGGCCGCTCAGTGCTGCTATTGGTGCGAGTTGGAGTCTTGGTCTCGAGTCGAGCTAGGGCGTGATTTCATTCTCGAAACGGGAGTGGGTGCACCGCAAGACCAGACAAGTGACTTCCTCGCCTAGCAGCGGCGGCATCTGTTTTTTAAGTTAAGTCATTTCCTAACGCTCCTCTTACTCTACGATAATCCAAGCAGCAGCTCCACGAGTCCGCTCGGAACCAGTCGATTCCTGAGCCCGCCGTTGGCGCCTCTCGGTTGGCGTTTTCCAGCCACTAGAGCAAGTAAGAGAACCTACAGTGAATGAATTTAAAGAACCGCAGATTTTGACCGGATTGTACACCTTTGTGTCTGGCTATGTATATGGATGTGCATAAAGAAGGGACGGGGCATCTTTCTGCCTTTTTTTTTTGGGGGGGAATAAGATGCAGCGGCACCTCATGAACTTCTTACTGGGGCAGCACCATCCTATAGGCGCTAGTGTTTGGATGCACGTGTTTTGCCGGCGCAGTTAAGAGAAAAATTATGCCCGAGGCAGTTTACTTGCTTACTTGTTAGAGTAATTCAACCCCTTGTGTCTTTCTTGGATATGCTCAGTCCGGGTATAGATGCTATGCCGTGAAATCCAAGAGACGCGATGTATCCTTAGCGCAAGCACTAAGTAAGCAAGCTACCTTGATGAAATCAAATAAAAGAGAAGAATCATTCCCGGTGAGAATGTTGTCGTCAACGTATAAAAGAAGGATGAGGCAACGACCATGACGTCGGCGAACAAACATGGAAGAATCCGCATGGCTACAGTGGAACCCTTTATTATAAAATTATAAAAAACGAAGCAGTGAGAAACGAGCTAAATTTATGAAATCAGGCCGCTCTTGGTGCCTGCTTTAGCTTGTCGGAGGCCGTAACGTAAATATTTATTTTAGCTTGCATACCGAGAAGAGAAGCCTGGAGTTGGAGGAGGCTGAATAGAAACTTGTTCTTGCGGATCCCCCTTGTTGAAAGGCATTCTTCACGTCAAGTTGAAATAAGGGCAATTTTTTGATTGCAGCCAATGGCCTGTTTCCACGCAGGCAATGCGCCTAAGTATTTTTCTTTTTTCCTGGGCATTGATTTCTTCCTGCATAGCATCTCTCCATCAAGAATGATTGAAGGCTTCAGCAAATGATTCAGGTTCATGAGAAGAGAAGATTGAACTGACATGAGGTAAGCTCGATGTTTTGGGGCATAAGATAAGACAAAAATCCTTCAACGAGATAAGAAACTTGAGAGGATCGACGAACCTGAGAGAGGGATCCAGAATCTGAGGAAGCGACTGGAGGGGAAGCAACTGGGCTAGACTGCTGATCTTCCGGAGTCTGGGAAAAATAAAATAATGTAATCGCCGCCTGGAATAAACATGCTGTGCCGGGTGACTGGAATCCTCTGAGGTCAGCTGAACAGGCTGACAATCGGCAGAAGATGCTGGGCCTCATTTCAATGGTTCACACTGAACCCAACAATGTTTTGGACTCAGCCAACATCCCACCCTCCCGAAGCTATTGGATCAGTTTGCAGCCCTATTTGAGCGGCCTACCACCACAAAAGGCCCACTGACCATCGTATTATCCTTCGTGAAAGCACCGACCCTATCGGTACGCGCATTACCAAAAGGATGAATTAGAGGCTCAAGTCCTTGACATGTTACGCCAAGGGATCATACGTCCTAGCACAAGTCCTTTTTCTTCACCGGTGGTGTTAGTGAAGAAAAAAGAAGGGACATGGGCGTGGATTACCGCAAATTGGATGATGCCACGATCAAGGATCGATTCCCAATTACAATAGTGGATGAGCTCTTAGATGAGTTGCATGGAGCTATTTTTCCAAATTGGATTTGCGTTCGGGGTACCACCAAATTCGAATGCATCCGGAGGTTCTGAAAGAAAGACGGCATTTAGAACACACGAGGGGCACTATGACTTTGTCGTCATGCCATTTGGTCTAATGCCCCTTCTACTTTGAAAGTCAAGCCTTGATGAACTACATCTTTAAACGCGCAAATATGTTTTGTTTTTGATGACATTTTTTTTGGTTTATAGCAGATTCACATATTGAACACCTTGGGAAAGTGTTTAGTATATTGCAGGAAAATCAATTGAAAGTCAAACTTTCTGCCGCTATTTAATTTAGGCCATGAAATTTCTGGAAAAGGTGCGGCAATGGACCAAAGCAAAGTGCAACGTTTACTGGAATGGCCCAAGCCAAAAAATCTGAAGGCATTAAGGGTCTCGGCTTGGCAGGTTATTACCTAGGTTCATCAGGAACTTTAGCATAATTTCAAAACCATTGAATGATATGCTCAAGCATGGTCTCCTGCCTCTGAAGATGCTTTCCATCACTTGAAGCACGCCATGACAACTGCTCCGGTCTTGGCTTTGCCTGATTTCGCACAACCTTTCACCATCGCGGCAGATGCAAGTGGAATTGTGGGGCAGTCCTTTCCCAACAACAGCACCCCATTGCCTTTATCAGCCAAACCCTTTCCCCTACAAATCAAGCTTTGTCAGTCTATGAAAAAGAAATGCTGGCAATACTATTTAGAATAGAAGTAAGGTCACAAAGTGGCGTCCTGGGCAGGCACTTTAGAATCCTCACGGATCACCAGACCATCAAGCACATGCTAGACCAAAAGATTTCCACACCCGCACAAGAAAAATGGATAACGTCTTAAAGTTACTGGGCTACGATTTATCCATTGAATACAAACCTGAGAAGTTAAATACCATTCCAGACATACTTTCACGGAGACATGAAGTGTGTGCAATCCAAAATGTCAGTGGCTCCATTTTGGATTGCTTACAACACATAGACAGAGCTTGTTTGAGAGACAATGATGCAAATGCAATCATCCAAGAGCTGAAACAAGGTTCAACAACTAAGAAGCACTACACTCTGGTTCAGGACCGCCTCGCCTCTACTATAAGAAAGAAAGAACAAGGTATATGTGCCTCTTACCGCGTGACAAATTGCTGACGGAGTTCCGCTCCTCCCTAGCTGTAAAAGTTAGCGAAATCGATTGACTGGCAAGAAGTTTACTAAGGGGAATGCCATTGACGACGAATCTAGCCCTCACAATTTGTTTCATTGAGAGCTGAATTCAGAGGCAAACTTCCGCTACGGGGACCATCAACAGCAGATTAGTCATGACGGGGCCATCGCCTAATGACTTAACCATCATGGAACACGATGGAAGGCGTCCGTCGGTACAGACTCCAGCCTACCGGACTAGGCATGTCGGAGAAGCAGTGCCGGGACTGGCACGTAACCTGAACCATGACTTTCTCCTTGAGCAAGTCACCAAGGAGGACGGTCACGACCAGTTGCTGCCGCTCTTGCGATTGCGTGAGAGCCACGCCAAACTGCAAGATCAGACCCTGTCTCTGAAGCAAGACATAAAGTTCTTACGGGAATCTGTTCAAGGCATAGAAGGTTCGCTCAAAACCCTGGCTATGCATATGGAGAGCGGGCTGCTCCGGAAGCGCAAGCATGAGGAGACTCAGGAACAACCCCAAAAGAGGCGCCGGGAGAAGAGCTATAGCGACCAGCCGGACGAGCAGGAGCCGAGCGAGGAATCGGACGAAGAAGAATCAGAGGGTGATAGGTCTTGAAGGGGAATCCTATAGACCCCGTCCCCCAAAGCAGCGATGGGCCAAAGTCTACGAAGACTTGGTAGGGGATTCCCAAAGTTATTAATAGAAGAAAGGACTCGCAAAATAGAAGAATTACAGTTCAATGTACAAAAAGAACTCAATTGTGTAAACCGAAAACTCAACATTGCTATTACAAGAATTGTAAACCCTTATGGGCACCCCAATATTCTTGCGGAATTTATAGCCGGACAATTAAAAAATAGAGTTTCATTTCGCAAAGCAATGAAAAAGCTATTGAATTAACTGAGCAGGCAGGTTCTGAAAGAAAAAGCCTTTTTCATTGAAAGAGTAATTATCCCGCAATAACGAAAGGATTACTAGTAATCCAGGTCGGTCTCACTAAAGAGCATATCCATATGGATATCAATATATCACTCACGCCTCTGTTACAACACGCCAATTTGAATCGGTTAGAATAAAAGAATCCAAAAATGTATAAATAAGACTTAATTTTATTATGTTACTTGGGCAGATCTCTTAGCTATCTTTAATCAGGCTAATCCTTAGAAAGATAGCAGCCAGAAAGATAATGTATAAAAATCTATGATAGCGGGGAGTTAAGTGGAGAAGTAAGTAGACTAGACAACTAAGAGGGAGACATTTGTGATTCCCCTCCAGGTCTGAACGCAGTGAAGAAGGATTACTTCTTACTCATCTCAGATGCAGCTAATCGACTGATGATCTTATCAACTTACTCGGTATATGGAGAAAGTCATCAACAGACTCGTCTTGACGCTGCTTGGCTTCCGTCAATTCTCTTACGCCAGGCAAAAGGATGTTTATCTGTACTTCCTCTATCTTACGTCCTTTGACTTCACTCCGCTACGAACCTTCAAACAGCCTAGTTGTCCTAAGAGCCCCCAGATGGAATAGTTGGCAAGGGAAAGCCTAAACCTTACTCCGCCAAGCCCAAAAGGGATTTTGGTGGTCTGGTTATGGTGAGACTTGATAGAGGTCTTTGTTGTGATCAGTGGCTTTCCCGAAGCTTGTATTAGGCATAAGACAAGGGTCCGGTCTGATCACTGCCCTTTACTCTTGAGCCTTGATCCTTGTCCACCTCATCTTAGGCCGCCTTTTCGTTCTCTTCATCGATGCCTTCGGACCAGATCGATATCCTGCTTCATTGGACGGCTCTTTAGCCTCTTCTGAACTTCTCACTTTAAGATTCTCACTCCGCAAAGCAAGTTCAAGAGAGGATTGAACTTTCAGCCAGGCGTGATAAAGCTGCTTTGACTCACGGTGGGGAAGTGTTAAGCAAGTGTGTTATTTACGCTACGAAGTTCATCTTCTCACTCTTTTCACTACTACCTTTACCTTTCAGTGCATCTAGAAGACGAGATGATTATGAGATTCTTTATTCTATATGCCTGACATTAGTTGTTGATTGTCAATTATAGTTATAAGAAGATGCGTGAGGATATCGCTTATTGGTGCAGTACTTCTTCTTTAGGTGCAGTCTCTGCCTCTCTACCTGGCCTACTTCCTTCTTTAGGTGCAGTACCCGCATCTCCGCTACGTTCTCCATATGCACCTTCTTTTTTTAGAGATTGGTATCAGTGTTTTATGAGTTAGTTAGGCGAAGCTTTATGCGACTCCTTTACATGATGACTCAGCTATTCAAGAAACAGATTGGAGATGACATAGCAGTGACTCTACCCGGAACATGACACGGAGCAGCAACTCTACCCGTCTACCCGAGGATGACAGGGCAGGGCAGATACACTCTTTCTTGGCTGGGGAAAAAAGGAGTGAGAGCTCCCTTCTACACTGCCCCTTACTGGACAACTTGTGTTTCGTAAGTGAAGTGGATCTAAAATAGGCAGCTATGTGATACCGCTTTTCCAGATTGGATGGCATTGCACAGAAAGAAGAGCTTCGTGTACGGCTGTGCAGCTAAGGATGTACAAGTGGGTTGGTATTCTGTGACTCTTTTAAGATATATTCTATATAGGAGTCGTTGCGCCTTCTTCACTCGATATCCGCAATGTGAGTACAATCTAACGAGTGCCTAGTAGGTTCTGAAATAGTCATCTGCTTTTCACCTACCACTTCTATAGTTGGTTTTGGGTACTTACTAGATAAAAAGGAGAGCTCTGATAAATGAATTGCATACATAATGGATGGATCCTTCTCACTTCGATATTCAAGAAACAGATATGGATTAGTGCTATCCCCTGCAGCTCATCTATCGGGTAGCAAAGGGCATTCCAGGATAGAGCGGGTTCACCAAAGCTTCAACCTGCGAGAGAGACTGTGGTGCACCTGCCCTTCCACCACCGAGAATTGTTCGCATCTGAACTTCTCATTTGAAGAGCTTGAGAGAGATGAGTGGTGACTCGGATTCCAATCAGTATGTGAGAGCGATATATGCGATAACAATAGCAGCTACTTTCTTTACACCTCGGAAAAAGAGAACAACCACGTTTAGCACGTTCAGCGAAGCCAGAGATGAAATGCCAGATAGATGACATGACGGCAACTCTACCAGAACAAAGATGACAGGGTGGTGTATTTGGGACCGACAAGAAGGAAGAGATCACTTATCTCGTTGCTTACTAGACAACTTGTGTTTCGTAAGTGAGATGTGATGCGAGAATCGCTTTTAGGCAACAACAGAAAGTCAACTCTATCTCTCTGGCATGGCATGGAGGTGGAACTAACTGTATGGACAGGAGCACACCTGCTTAACGCCACAGACAAAGTCTATCTCCGGTGAGAGCGGACAAGCAGAGAATGGATGGCTTGCTCTTGCTTTGCGACATTCGAATCTGCACACTCACTTATTGCTTCTTTCGAGAATGGTTTGTTGTTTAGTAATTCCACTTAAATTCCACAAAAAAGAGATAGCTCACCTCCGAAACGAATAGCGTACATAATATGTGAGATGGGTCTCGTATATCCCTCATTTCTTCGTATGAACAGATTGGTAGGTGGCTAGGGGTATAATCGAACCTTTCCTGAGCCAGTGAACGAAGTGTTTTCGGAGTGAGGGAAGGACTATCTTGTCTTTGTGTGCGATACGAGACTAGGAGTGAATACTAAAAAGCCGAAAACTAAAGTACTACTAAAATATATACTT